CTACCGAACTGAACTAAGAGCGCTTTTCTTGTTTTTTCTAAAAAACGAAAAGGCTATAAACTATAAAGAGGACATTCTTTAACCCGAATAGATTTTGTACGTATATACTATGATATAGTATATCATAAATTTCAGAATTATGTGTATGTCCTATTTTATTAAAAAAAGATAGATCTAAAATAGATCCCTCGTTACTGCTCAGAAGAGCAGTAATAGGTAGGGATGACAGGATTTGAACCCGTGACATTTTGTACCCAAAACAAACGCGCTACCAAGCTGCGCTACATCCCTTTCAATTGGTTTACAGTGTCATTGTAGAGAATTCCTGCCTTGTTTTCCACATCCTTCTTCTTTTTTATTGTTATATCAAATTAATTTCTTATTTTTTTTGTCTCATATCAGATAACAAACATATAATTAAAAATTACTTTTTTTACGAAAATTCTATAAATTTAAATTTTACATAAAAGGCCTTTCCATTTGAAAACGGAATCTATAAGATAGTTCTAGTAGACAATATTTCAATTCTAATTTTGAAAATGGGGGGTTACGTATACAAGAACTTCTTAACTACATGTACATCTGTAGTTATATATATTACTATATATAATGTAATATAATTAAAGAAGAAAGAAGGAGGATTTCAAATGCGAGATCTAAAAACATATCTTTCCGTAGCGCCGGTACTAAGTACTCTATGGTTCGTTTCATTAGCAGGTTTATTAATAGAGATTAATCGTTTATTTCCAGATGCATTAACATTTCCCTTTTTTTAATTCTAGTTATTAACATCAGAAAGGGTGAAAAAAATTAGAGATACAATCAACGATCTGGGACTAATTATCCCCCCACCTTTTTCTAATTCATTCTAAAAAAAAAATTAGAAAAAGGTGGGGGCGAAAGGTCATAAAAAAGTGGGTTCAGGATTTATTAATAGAACAAAAAAAGGTGTTGCTAGGGAATATAGTATCCTACGAGATACTTAAAAAAATACTGTACAAAGATTTTAAATATAGTTTTCAAAAAATCATTGTATTGCTTATTATTTTATTTTTATTTAATTACTAAATAATATTCATTGCAACAAAATATTTCCGAATTTTTTTTTAGTTAACAGCTTCTATTTTTTTGGTTCTTGTTCTTTCTGGATCCTAAAAATAAAATAGAAGATTGGGGTGAATCATAAATCCAAAGGAGGTTTCATGGCCAAAGGTAAAGATGTTCGAGTAACAATTATTTTGGAATGTACCTGTTGTGTTCGAAATGATATTAAGAAAGAATCGGCGGGAATTTCCAGATATATTACTCAAAAGAATCGGCATAACACCCCTAGTCGATTGGAATTGAGAAAATTCTGTCCCTATTGTTATAAACATACAATTTACGGGGAAATAAAGAAATAGATAAAATTGAGTGCTTGTATGTCAACTGTTATTTTAAGAACAGGAATAATGATAGTATCTATATATATATTACATATATATAAATATAAACAAATAAATCAATAGAAATAAATCTAATCCTATATTCTTAATTCTATATAGAAACTCTATCCTATATAGAATATAAATAGAAATCGTTTTTATTTTGATCCGATCAAAATAGGATTTTAGAGATAAGGAATAAAAAAATTATGAATAAATCTAAGCGACTTTTTACTAAATCCAAGCGATCTTTTCGTAGGCGTTTGCCCCCGATCCAATCGGGGGATCGAATTGATTATAGAAACATGAGTTTAATTAGTCGATTTATTAGTGAACAAGGAAAAATATTATCTAGACGGGTGAATAGAGTGACTTTAAAACAACAACGATTAATTACTATTGCTATAAAACAAGCTCGTATTTTATCTTTGTTACCTTTTCTTAATAATCAGAAACAATTTGAAAGAAGTGAGTCGACCCCTAGAACTACTAGCCTTAGAACCATAAAAAAATAGACTTATTCTTCAATTGAATAACAATTCCAAACTTAAGGAATTAAAAAAGAGATTAATATTTTGTTCGAAAAATCCAATCAAGAATCAAAATTTGATTGTTACGTCTGTGTCTGTAAAAAAAAAAAAAAAAAAGAAAAGAATCGTCGAAAATAAAAATAAAAACTCTTTTTTTAGCGACTATATACCCTCGTTTTGTTTTTTATAATACTAATTTCTACTCTACCTTCCCGAGCTCATTCTCCTTAGAACTCTATTTAAAATATTTTAGTGGGTTTCCTCCAACCCCCTTATTTTTTGATCTCATTCGAAATCGTATAAAGACAACTCCTATTTAATAGAGCTATTTGTGCAAGTATTTTCCGATTAAGAAGTAATTGCTTCTTGCACAGATTGTGTATGAATCGGTTATAACTATAGAATACCCCCGTTTCGTGAATTACGGCATTTATTCGAGTGATCCATAAACGCCGAAAATCTATTTTTCTTTTACCCCTATCCCGATGAGCCGAAACTAAAGCTCTTATTCTCTGTTGAGTCATAGTTCGTGTAAGTCGTGAATGAGCCCCTCGAAAGCTGGATGCAAATAAACGAAGTTTTGTTCTGCGCCTCCGAGCTATATATCCGCGTTTAATTCTAGTCATTGAATAAATCAAACTTTGATGAATAACTAATTCTTTTTTAGTTATTCTTTTCCCCTTTACCAGTCTATTAATAACCACACGAATTATTCCAATGTATAAAAAAATTCCAATGGCTTTTGCTACTCTAACCTTCCGCACCACTATTTTTTGCTAGGTATTTTCCTTTGCTTTGAAAGGAGAAATAGCCTTGATACTTAATATAAAAAATATAATAACTACAAAAACAAAAAGTAGTAAATATAAATGGATAAATAGTGGGTTCCATCGTTTATATGGTTACTTCTAAAACGGTGAGGTCCTCTCTAGACACCGGAGCTCCTTCTTTTAATTAATCAATACTATATGGTAACTTGTACAATTCACATTCTTTGGCTCTACCCCATGAATATTCCAGTAATAGGTCTTTCACAATGAGATCCACTTTATACAGTAACGGTATTTCATTTTAAAATTTGATTTGGTCGTTTACCCTGTTAGTCCGTTCTTTTCTTTCAAGAGTGGAATCTTAAAAAAAAAAGTAATTTCCCCCGCTTAATGGATAACCATTTGTTATCATTGGGGGTTTTCTAAAAAAATGGAGTTGATTGGATTTGCACCAATGTAAACCATAAGTTTCAGACACAATATAAGATATGAGCGATCTAGCTTTTTTAAATAATGAATCGAGTTCCTACATTATATTTTATTCAAAGGTACTGATCCTTGATATTTAAAAAAGAATTTACTTTTTGTGTCTCAGTCTACGATCTAAACGAGTCGCACATACACCCGAGTACATGTTCCTCGTCGTTGAGGGCATCCCCGAAGCGCTGGGGATTTCGTGACATTTCGGATTGGCTGTCTTGTATTTCTAATAAGTTGTTTAATGGTTGGCATACGGAATCATATAAATAATGGGCTGGTTTAGATTGGTTCTAACCGGCTAATTCTGAATTACTTCTCTTCAAGATTCTCTTCAATATAAAAAAATATATTGAAGAGAATCTTGAAGAGAATATGAAACTACACCTTTAATCTAAAAAGATATAAAATTATAAATTGTAGATTTGCATGAAATCGCTCCTATTTTTTATTGAACCGCTACAAGATCAACAATTCCATGAGCTTGGGCTTCTGTTGCTGACATAAAAACATCCCTTTCCATGTCTTCGGATACAACCCATATAGGTTTGCCCGTTCTTTGTACATAAACCCTTGTGATGGTTTCGCGAAGTTTTAGTAGTTCTTCCGCTTCCAAGATAAATTCTCCCGTTTGTGCCTCATAAAACGAACTAGCGGGTTGATGGATCATTACCCTGATGATATAATAGAAAAGGTTCTTATATTTCGCAGAACGAGGCGAGATAACAAAAAAAGCAGAGAAATTTGAAAAACCGTACAGGCTTTTTTTGTGCATTGCATACGGCTCCACAATGGAATTTACGTTTTTTTGACCTTTATTTTCGGCGAACGAAAACAAAATATAGGTTGTATTATACGCAGATCCATAAATGATCCAATTACCATCCTTCTTTTTTGTAGGAGTTAAAAAAATACTATGATGGTTCCGTTGCTTTATATATCATTTTTTTTATTCGTCTATGATTCAGCAATCCCAAAGTGTCTTTTTTAATATAAATTTTGTAAATAAGCTTCCGGTGTGAAAACAAAGTTTGTGACGCTGAGATGTGCCCGAATAGGTAAGATATCATTTGAAAAACCCCTTCCTTATCTCATACTACTCTTTCAATATATAATCTAATTTTTATTTTTTTTTTATCTCAAAAATTTCATATCGAATTCGAAGTGCCATGCTATTATTACTTAACTAATTCATATTTCCGGTGGCGAAGGCATAGTATTTTTTCTCTAAAATAAAAAAACTCATTGGCGCCAAGCGTGAGGGAATGCTATACGTTTGGTAATTGCCCCTCCGACTAGGATAAAGGATGCTATTGAAGCGGCCAATCCCATGCATATTGTCTGTACATCGGGTCGCACAAATTGCATAGTATCATAAATAGCCATTCCAGATATTACCCATCCGCCAGGAGAGTTTATAAACAAATAAAGATCTTTGGTATCCTTTTCTATACTGAGATATATCATAAGACTAATAAGTTGATTCGAGATTTCGGTATCAACTTCTTGGCCTAAAAAAAACAATCTTTCTCGATAAAGTCGGTTGATTAGGATAAAATTTTATTCCTTAGGAGCCGTACAGGCACCTTTTGATGCATACGGTTCAATAAAAATTGTGAAAAAATCAATGTGTCGATTCCAACCCCCTTTTTTCATAGAAGGCTTTTTTCTAACTTTTAAGGGAAGGGCTTGCTCCCTTTTTAAAAGTAAAAGAAAAAAGAAGTTTTTGCCCCTTTTATTAGATATTATAATCCTAGAATAAAACGATTTATTAAGCCTGTCAGACTAACTTGATTCATTGATATTTTTTTTCATCGAGATTCAGTTGAAATGGCGATGGTTTTTTCTTGTTCCTGAACGGGCTTCTTACTTTTTTATTCCTTTTTTTAGGTTTATGCTCTACCCCGAGTAAAAGGAAAAATTTGCCCGATTTTTATTTGCACATATAGGACAAATGAACCAAATACCGCGTCTTTTTTTTTTTTTACTACTCCTTTTTTTTAATTCATTTCTTTCACATGTCTTTTGTCAAATAGTCACTAAATTTTGAATTATATTTTTTGATTTGATCAACAGTTTTAGATCACCCAGTTTAAAATTTTTTTATTTTTTAATATTAATTTTTATCATAATTTTGCATATCATAACAAGTAGTAATTATAAAAATATTATATATTTATTATCAATTGGGTTTTTGATAAACGGAGCCTGGATACTTCATTTTATTAGTCCGATCACGTAAACCATAAAAAATTTTGATAATCTAATATCAATCTAAATACTCCCTGCATTTAATTCCACTTTATTTTTTGCGCTTCGCGTTACAAATTTTTGATAATTAAATCAATCTTTTTGGGCGAAACAGAGGATATCTCGATCGAGGGAGAAAATGGGAAAATCCCATATAGCCCAATATATCTGACAAGTCGCACTATATGTCAACCCAAGATGTATCTCCTTCTCCAGGACTTCGAAAAGGTACTTTTGGAACGCCAATAGGCATGAAAAGAAAAAAAAGAGAATGAAGTTCTCTATTTCACTTTGATGTGGAAACGTAAGACTGGGGTTTCTTTTTTTAAAAATATTATCCTTTTTTTCCTACTTTATTAATCATATTTAAATTAATCATATTTAATACATAAGTGGAATAAGCTAAAATATAAAATAAAAGTAAAGTTTTTACGAACGGGCTTCTGAATGATGAACAACAATAGCTATCTTGGTTCATATAAAATAGGATTCACCCCCATTGCGTATTGGTACTTATCGGATATAGAATAGATCCGCTTACCTTTTTTTCCTATGAATCGAATTGTTCCATTATTACTAACAGAATAGAACAAATATTAATCCTTTCTCCGAAATAATTACCTAAAAAGGGGGGTCCGTAGCATAGTTTTTTCCAATGCAATAAAGTTACATAGTGTCTATTTTTCGTTGATAAAGGGGTATTTCCATGGGTTTGCCTTGGTATCGTGTTCATACTGTTGTATTGAATGATCCCGGTCGTTTGCTTTCTGTTCATATAATGCATACCGCTCTGGTTGCTGGTTGGGCCGGTTCGATGGCTCTATATGAATTAGCTGTTTTTGATCCCTCCGACCCTGTTCTTGATCCAATGTGGAGACAAGGTATGTTCGTTATACCTTTCATGACTCGTTTAGGAATAACCAACTCATGGGGCGGTTGGAATATTACAGGAGGGACTATAACGAACCCGGGTCTTTGGAGTTACGAAGGGGTAGCCGCAGCACATATCGTGTTTTCTGGCTTATGCTTCTTGGCAGCTATTTGGCATTGGGTATATTGGGATCTAGAAATTTTTTGTGATGAACGTACAGGAAAACCTTCTTTGGATTTGCCTAAGATTTTTGGAATTCATTTATTTCTTTCAGGAGTGGCTTGCTTTGGTTTTGGCGCATTTCATGTAACAGGATTATTTGGTCCTGGAATATGGGTATCCGACCCTTATGGACTAACCGGAAAGGTCCAACCCGTAAATCCGGCGTGGGGCGTGGAGGGTTTTGACCCTTTTGTTCCGGGAGGAATAGCCTCTCATCATATTGCAGCAGGGACGTTGGGTATATTAGCGGGCTTATTCCATCTTAGTGTTCGTCCACCTCAACGTCTATACAAAGGATTACGTATGGGTAATATTGAAACCGTCCTTTCCAGTAGTATTGCTGCTGTCTTTTTTGCAGCTTTTGTTGTTGCTGGAACTATGTGGTATGGTTCTGCAACTACTCCCATCGAATTGTTTGGTCCTACTCGTTATCAATGGGATCAGGGATACTTTCAACAAGAAATATATCGAAGAGTTAGTGCTGGACTATCTGAAAATCAAAGTTTATCAGAAGCTTGGGCTAAAATTCCTGAAAAATTAGCTTTTTTTGATTATATTGGTAATAATCCAGCAAAGGGGGGATTATTCCGAGCGGGTTCAATGGACAATGGGGATGGAATAGCTGTTGGATGGCTAGGACACCCCGTCTTTAGAAATAAAGAAGGGCGTGAACTTTTTGTACGCCGTATGCCTACTTTTTTTGAAACTTTCCCGGTTGTTTTGGTAGACGGAGACGGAATTGTTAGAGCCGACGTCCCATTTAGAAGGGCAGAGTCTAAATATAGTGTCGAACAAGTAGGTGTAACTGTTGAGTTTTATGGTGGTGAACTCAATGGAGTTAGTTATAGTGATCCCGCAACTGTGAAAAAATATGCTAGACGGGCTCAATTGGGTGAGATTTTTGAATTAGATCGTGCTACTTTGAAATCCGATGGTGTTTTTCGTAGCAGTCCAAG